GTTGTATTTATTAAGTTAAAACTTAACGCGCGGATATACCTAATCTATATTTCCGTCTTCTCTCCTCTTTTATTGCCCTCCTGTCCTGTCGTCAATTGACAGTATGACTTAGGGCGCAATATAATTTAAGTGGTCAAATCATATTTTGGTAAAGCACCTTGAATCCACTGGAGAGTAAAGGATCTTGGATCCAACGCAGAACCCTTTGTGAATGAGAAAGACCAATGAAATCAAGTTTCAAGGTTGTAATTTAATGGTAAAGTTTGATTACCATTAACCTCCAGAATAGTTAACGAGTTTTTCGGTTTGATTCATCTCCTAAAGGCGGCTCTCGGCCTGAGTTATATTAAGTTAAGGTAGCCTTAGGCATTAATTACCTATGGTATTTTTTATTGTATTTGTATTATTACCTATTTTATTTCCCTATTTTATTTCTAGTGCTTTTTTATTTCCTAAAGGTGGCCGGGACCTATTATTTCTAGTTGATTTATTAATCAAGGTGGCCATAGGCCCCTATGGTCCAGTGGTTACGACCTCTCTCTTTCACGGAGAAAACGAGGGTTCAAGTCCCTCTAGGGGTGTACCAAGACTCAAGACTACAGGAGTGGGATTTCCTATCAAGTGATCCATATTTGTCAAGTCCTTCTAATAGTCTACTCAGTGGGACTTTGTATTTTAGATAAAGTGATATGTATTTGTCAAATCTGCCTGGGAGACGAAAGGAAGTTGATTATGGAACGTCTAAAATGAATTAGGCGTTGGGTCGATGCCCGAGTGGTTAATGGGGACGGACTGTAAATTCGTTGACAATATGTCTACGCTGGTTCAAATCCAGCTCGGCCCAACAATTTGTCAATCTACTATCAGATGGTAGAACTCTCTTGTTCTTAAGAAATACCTGATACGAGAGAATAAAAAGAATCCAAAATTTCTGATAGATCTCTTCTTATTTCCCTGGGATTGTAGTTCAATAGGCAAGAGCACCGCCCTGTCAAGGCGGACGTTGCGGGTTCGAGCCCCGTCAGTCCCGACGGATCCAATAAGTACATCAATTCGCCTCTCCATTTTCTGTGAAAGAAGGGACAGAGAGCATAATTGAATTTCGAAGGGGTTTCCTTATTTTTTTTTTCAGGATTCTGTCGAAGAAAGAACAAACCCTAAACTAAAATGAAAATAACTAAAATAGTGAAGTTGATAGAATATTCCATCTTTTCTCCCGCGACTAATCTTTCTCATACTTCTTTGTCTTCCAAAGAAATTTAGATCATTAAAATTTAGAACCTAACTCCTCTCTTTTTCCACTTCGCTTGTATTGTTTGTTGGGGTTTTGTAGTTCGGACGAGTGGTTAGATTTTGTTTGATGGTTCTATAAGGAAGACCTAAGGTAGGTTATAGAAAAGAAATAACAGAAAAGAAGGATAAATAAAGTAAAGGAATTTTTGATTGGTCCGGGAATCCAAGATTGGATTCGGTATGGATAAAAGATGTTCGTATGTTATACTATTCAATTCTCGACGACGAATTAATTTAATCGCTCAGATATTGTTATTCATGATATTGATCCGATTCAAGATCATCGATAGGTAATGCATTCATTGAATTGACAGGTGAAAGATTTATCATCTCTATGGGATTAAATCCCGAGTTATTGTGAAAAAAAAAAACGATGAGATTATGGAAGTAAATATTCTTGCATTTATTGCTACTGCACTGTTCATTTTAGTTCCTACTGCTTTTCTACTTATAATTTACGTAAAAACAGTCAGTCAAAATGATTAATTACTTTAAATGAAACTTGACTTCTGAATTCTTATCAATAGTTGAAGAAATCAAATGAAAAGTATTCTATTTTTGCGTCTTAAATGAAATCAACGGGCTATAATCGGCGGTATTCTATGAGATCCGAGAGTATGGTAAGTAAGAAATTAATTTCTTACTTACCATACTCTCTATTAGTGTTATAGTAGCGTATAAAATTGTTTCTAATAAAGTTGGTATACTATATTAGCTTCTATCTTCAATATATGTAGTTATTAATCCATATATGGAATTGACGTAGGACCCAATTCTATTTCTTTGATACATCTATTTATTCCGATGAATCTCAAATAATTGTTTTACTGTTATAGAATACATTTCTCCACTAGAATCCAATGGATTTTGGAAATGAAGATATTTTGATTGGAAAATGATTTCAATTCAAATAAAAATGCGTTGCAGAACGATCTATAAAACAATTGATACCGTTTCATTCCTCAACTAAATTAGGAGTGCTTCTAAAGTCCACTTCTTCCCCATACTACGAGTGAAAGGGAAAATGTAAAGACTACCATTAAAGCAGCCCAAGCGAGACTTACTATATCCATGTGAATTATGTCCCTTATCTATATGATAGAATTATTCCATTATTGCTCACTAATAATAGTAGAATGAATGGTCCAGAGTCAAAAAGGGATTCTGGCCGAACACTATTGATGAACCAATCAAATAAATCCATTTCAAAAATTCCTACCATTTCAAAAATTCCTATATGATTTCTAATCGGGAAAGACTAAACACAAGTAAAATAAACAATCACACTACAAAGGAATGTTACTAATGGAACATCTGGTAATAAAATAAGAGGGTCCATTGCTTTTTTCTTGCCCTTCAAAGTAAAAATAGATCAATTGCTATCTATTACAAACTTTTTCCTATTTGATCTAATACGTACCCTTTCCCGATTGTCTCTCTGAAGGAGTTGGGAGATAGTATATTATACTCTTGACGAGGGGTTTCAAAAATGTTTACTTTTTTTCTAGAAAAAAGTAAATTATCCATCTCAATCTAATAGTGATTGAATTAGTGATTGAATGCCTGAACACTCAGAGATTCTCGCGAGTCTATATATGTAGATTACAGTATAGAAAGAACTTCCCCCAAACAGTAGTTAAATTATCTGCCGGCTATCCAATAAAGACCCAATCAGTAGACATTACATTAGTAATAGAAAGGAATCGGGAAGTCTTGCTTCGACCATTATAATCTTTCTTTTTATTTTGGATTCAAAGATTTCCAATCTTTTACAAAATCCCCAAAACGGATGTTTAGAATCAACCAAGTATTAACAGTCCCCTTATTCTGTTTTCTGTTCTGCTGGGTAAAATTTGGTTTAGTTATATCAGCAGAACAGAATAAGAGATTTCGATTCGTTTGTTGATGAGGCGGCACCCGGATTTGAACTGGGGAAAAAGGATTTGCAGTCCCCCGCCTTACCACTCGGCCATGCCGCCAAAACGATATACAATAGGATAAAAATTTCCCTTTTTGGGTTAGATTACTAAATTTTAGTTTATTGTACTTGCATCCCTTTATTTAACCCTTTTTCTAAATTTAGAAAAATTCAAAAAGAAACCCTTTATTCCCCTTTTGATTGTATTTTATCTACCTCTTCGATTGATTGTATAGTATCTCAAAACACACAATGCCAAAAATCTTCCCCTCACTTTTCTATTGAAAAATAAAATTGAGATTTTCACTCAAAAAAACCAACAAATGGGAACCATTAACTATTCGTTGACTGAGAATTCGTGAATGATTCTTGGATTTGAATATAAAATTAGGTTTACCTAATGACATAAGAAAATACAAATTGATACATACTTAATTGATTCTTTTGAATCAAAAATCCTTCTCAATTTCCATTATAACAAAAACGATAAGTATATGTAAACCCCAGAACGGAAATTGTTACACAGATACCAAAATGGCTATTTAGAGTATGTTGCCTATAAATAAAAAAGAAAGGAAATTTTTTGGAACAAAAAAGGCCCGGCTGGGTATTGACCGGGCCAGGCCAAAAGGGCACTTCGAACAAAATAAAAGCAAGAAGGTCTTCTTTATTTATCTTTCTATTTGGATCTTTCGAGCATCTAAATGGAATTGCTAATTATATAATAACGATAAAGAATGTGAAAGAACTACTTTCTTTAATCCTTACTTGATGTGTAATGTAACATAGTAATTATCTTTTTCAATTGGGAGAGATGGCTGAGTGGACGAAAGCGGCGGATTGCTAATCCGTTGTACGAGTTATTCGTACCGAGGGTTCGAATCCCTCTCTTTCCGTTTCCGTTGATGACTTTCTATTTTTTTCTTTCAAATTTAGCAAACCCCTGTTTCTTTTTTTTTTTTCTAGTTAAATGTGTGGAATAGCTAAAATAAAATATTAAGAAAATTTGAAAATCAAGCAAGAAAAACGAAAATTTTATTTTATTCTTCACGTCCAGGATTACGTCCTGGATCATTGGATAGGAATCCAAAGATGAAGAGAGAAACAAAGAATATTACTACTGTGTAAACGAAAAGTTTGAGAGTAAGCATTACACAACCTCCAAGATCATTTTTTGAAAAAGAAAAACGAGAAAATAAAAGATAATAGATCCTCCATTTTTATATCACATATCCTATTTTGACACCAAGAAATGAATTATAGAAATAGAAAAGAATGTTCAGAAATTCAAATGAAGTTGAAATTTTTAATAAGAGTCTTTGATTACCATAAATCACTTTCATACCCACAATTAGATATTGTAAGCGACCCTAAGCTAATGCTAATAAGGATTCAAATCGGGAAATGGGGCGAGCCGGATTTCTCGCGGCTATCCGAGAATTTCAATGTTTGAATTGAAGGTTCATACTGTCAGACTTATTTGATCTTATCAATTGTTATCATTTTTATCGAATCAATCATGAATTTTCTAGGATACTATTAAAGATCTTATCGAAAACTTACAGCAGCTTGCCAAACAAAGGCTAAAAGAAAAAAGAACAGGGGTATGACTGGCATAACATCTACGATTGGATTCAAAAAAGCATAGGCTTCGGGCAATTTGGCGAAGAAAAGACTACTCGGATAAAGGGCAGAATTAAGACAGATCAAACTAAAGATATTAAGCATAACAGACATTTTTTTTCGTCGAGATAATTGCATTTTGATTGAGTTATTGATATAAGGAAAAATGAAGAAAGTAAGGTAGACAAAAAAATCCTTCTTTTTCCACTCAATCAAAAATCCTCCAATTCTCAAAGGAGAATAGAATAAATCATACTTTCATACAATATCTTAATTGAATTATATGTAATGATCAATAAATTCAGTTGAATTCTAGATATACACATGTCAAAATCCTAGCAACGAATCTATAATCAATTCTATAAATAAGAAAGATTTTCTATAGATAGTTGGACTGGAATTGACGAACACTTAATACCAATATTATTCTTTATTAGTATTTGTGTCCAATAAAAATAGAAAATGGGGCGTAGCCAAGCGGTAAGGCAACGGGTTTTGGTCCCGCTATTCGGAGGTTCGAATCCTTCCGTCCCAGAGCATATCTCTTGTATCCGAATACTTCTTTTTTGGTCAACAAGGTTCTGTTTCAAGGTCTAATATTGGATAGAATATTATTCCCCTTTCTTTTTTGATTTTGAATGAGTCTTTTCGGAATCATATCTGAATTTTTCACAAACTGAACTAAATCGAGTTCAAATGACATGTAAAAGTAACTAAACCCTTTTTGTGATCCAGATAAAGATAAGATGGGACATAGATCTGTAGAAAGATTACTTAACCTCAGGTTAAACAAAATATGAAAATACATATAAAAGAGGAAGTGCTTAGCCTAGCGGTATGTATTGTTATCCTATTTCAGTGACAAAAAGTCTTTCTATTTTTGTGAAAAATAATTTGCATCCCTAAAATATTCAATTTTAAATATTTAACAATGAGATTTCTTTTTATTGTTCGATCTATTTAGATTATTTGCTTTACATCATTGACAATTCCATTCGAAAAGAAAAAGAAATTCTCTTTCTTATGATAATCAAATGGAGTCTTTACTGTAAAACTTGACTCAAATAATGATGTAGAAGTACGAAACTTTTTCAAGGATAAAGATTTGTAATGATTCTTTATGGATTGAATCTTTGGGAAGTTTTGGGGAAGTTGGAATGGGTCAGTCTATCTTATTGAGTCACTTGAAGAGGCAGAGTTAAATAGAATTTATTTATTCGTGTGGATTTCTGTTAGTTATGTTATTTCTATATTTAGATTTCTGGATAGTTCTGTTAGACATTTTTTTGAGATAGAGATTTATATAAAAAGTTCCATTCATACAAAAAAGCCGGGGTCTTGCTAATATTTCTTCAGAAAAATCTTTATTATCTATGTAGATAAGAAAAAATATAAATGACTATGTCTCTGTACTGACTGAACCAATGACTATTCATGATTCCATAATTGAATCAATTCCATACTGGTTCCAAATTAGAGGAATGTTATGGTAAAACTTCGTTTAAAACGATGTGGTAGAAAGCAACGTGCGACTTGAAGGACACGATCCGGTGTGGATTCTTATTCTTACATCCACCATTTTATATAGGAATGAAGGTGCTCTTGGCTCGACGTCGTTTTTCTATTCTACTAGAACCCTTCTTTTTTTATTTGGGTTGTAATGTAAATAGTTCGTGATGGAGCTCGAGTAGAAAGTATTTATTATTTTCTCAGAGGCAACGATCTAGGGTTAATGCCAATCAATAAATTGGAACAACTTCGTAAGTATATCTTCGATATAGAAATAGAAAGGATCTGATTCGAGCAAATTTTCAATTAAAAAAATGGTTGGAACGGCTAAAACTTTTTCGATCCACAGTGTATCGCGCACGAATCAACCATCGGTATGATTCTTTGATAGAAAGAAATCACAAAAGGGGTATGTTGCTACCATTTTGAAAGGATTAAGAAGCACCGAAGTAATGTCTAAACCCAATGATTTAAAACCAAGATAAAGGATCTCAGAACAAGGAAACACCACTTCAATTGTCTCACGGATCCAAATAAAGAATCCAAATATATTTTAAACGAGACGAAAAAAAGGAGGGGGTTAAAGACCACTCAAAAAAAGAAAAATCTTAATTGATTTAAGATATTTGAGAATTATTGAACTTGAGTTATGAGTACAAATGATTTTTTTTTTTCAGGAAGGAAGCTAAAAAAAAAATGACTATGAGTTAAAATATAGACTAATTTATTTTACGGACTCCTTTCCTATTTATTCTAATTTTATCCATAAACAAAACTTCGAATCATTTTTTATCGAGCCGTACGAGGAGAAAACTTCTTATACGGTTCTAGGGGGGGGGGGGTTCTTTTTCATCTCCATCTATCCCGATGAGCCGTCTATCGAATCGTTGCAATTGATGTTCGATCCCGAAGAGAAGGAAGAGATCTTCGTAAAGTGGGTTTTTATGATCCTATCAAGAATCAAACTTATTTAAACGTTCCCGCTATTCTCTATTTCCTTGAAAAAGGCGCTCAGCCTACAGGAACTGTTCAGGATATTTTAAAAAAGGCAGAGGTTTTTAAGGAACTTTGCCCTAATCAAACGAAATTCAATTAAATTAAGGAAATAAAAACTAAGGATAGGATAGTGATTTCTATATCATTTTGGATATCTTTTCTATACTATGTTTTTTTTCCTTCTTTTCTTGCTCTATTCGTATCTATTTCTCATTGCTTTTATAGAATCTTTTTCTAAGGAACCCTTATTTGATGGATCTTTACAAAATAGAAATTTTTGGCATTACCTGCAATCGGGTCGTTTTCATGGGAACTCTAATACCAAGTAAGAAACAAGGAATCGAAGTTCTTTATTCGACTTATTATATATAGATTCAATACACTATTGATTGCATAAATCCTTTTTCTACTTTTTCTTTATTTCTTCTCCATCTAAACTAAAAATTTTAGTATATATGCAGTGCCAATCCAACACAAGTTTTTTTACTATTATTTCAATTTTAGTTCTTGTATTTTTTCCATCTTATTTTTTTATTAACAATTATATTGACAATATTGTATCGAACAAATATAATTCATCGTGATAAGCAGCTCTATTTATTTCCGTACCATAGGTTTGATTTTTTACCTGTTGATTCAAATGATGGGTTCGTTGGATTAGCTTTGCTACTCGGATTTTTGATTGAAAAAGTGGATCACATAGAAATAGGGGATGGTCCAGCATAAAAAAAAAATTTTTCTCTTTTTTTATTTCGTAGATTAATGCTTTGATTTAATCATTTTTTTTATTCTGATTGTATCTACATACCCTTTTTCTATTTGGGTTGCTAACTCAACGGTAGAGTACTCGGCTTTTAAGTGCGGCTAGGATCTTTTACACATTTAGATGAAGCGAGGGATTCGTCCATACCATCGGTAAAGTTTGTAAGACCACGACTGATCCTGAAAGGGAATGAATGGAAAAAATAGCATGTCGTATCAATTAAGAGTTCTGAGAATATTTTATTCTTTCCGGCTCGATACAAAACCTTCATTTAAAATTGAAATTATTCAAAGGGAGCAAATCGAAGTCAATTTCAAGTTGGGTCGAATTAATAAATGGATAGGGCCCCATGGTTTCAATTCATTTCATTTTGATTATAGGGAAAGAAAAAGCAACGAGCTTCCGTTCTTAATTTGAACGATTACCCGATCTAATTAGACGTTAAAAAAAGATTAGTGCCCAATACGGGAAGGCTTTCTCCCAGGAATGTATTCTTGATTTTTTAATGAATCCTAAATATTACCATTCTCCATTCCATAATGGAGAAGTATGTGTATAAGAAACAGTATATTGATAAAAAAAATTCCAACATCAAAAGAGCGATTGGGTTGAAAAAAAGTAAAGGATTTCTAATCATCTTGTTATCCTATAATGAAAACGAACATAAATACTTAAAATGAAATGGAAAAAGAGAGGATAGAGAATCTGTTGATAAGTTTATCTGTATCCGAGGTATCTATTCGGTTTGTACTATAATACCTTGTTTTGACTGTATCGCACTATGTATCATTTATAACCCCCAAAATCCTCTACCTTTCATTTAAATAGAATTTCAAATGGATAAATTCCAAAGCTATTTAGGGCTAGATAGATCTCACTACTTCTTATATCCACTTATCTTTCAGGAGTATATTTATGTACTTGCTCATGATCATGGTTTAAATGGATCTATTTTGTTGGAAAATGCAGGTTATGACAATAAATCCAGTTTACTAATTGTGAAACGTTTAATCATTCGACTGTATCAACAGAATCCTTTGATTCTTTCTGTTAATGATTCTAAACAGACTCCATTTTTGGGGCACAACAATCATTTTTATTCGCAAGTAATGTCAGAGGTTTCTTCAACCATTATGGAAATTCCATTGTCTCTGCGATTAATATCTTCCCTAGAAAGGAAAGGGGTAGTTAAATCCGATAATTTACGATCAATTCATTCAATATTTTCTTTTTTAGAGGACAACTTTTCACATTTAAATTATGTATTAGATATACTAATACCTTACCCAGCTCATCTGGAAATCTTGGTTCAGGCTCTTCGCTATTGGATAAAAGACGCTTCCTCTTTGCATTTATTAAGATTCTTTCTCCATGAGTGTCATAATTGGAATAGTCTTATTACTTCAAATTCAAAGAAAGGCAGTTCTTCTTTTTCAAAAAGAAATCACAGACTATTCTTCTTCCTATATACTTCTTATGTATGTGAATATGAATCTGGCTTCCTCTTTCTCCGTAACCAATCTTCTCACTTACGATCAACATCTTCTGGAGCCCTTATTGAACGAATCTATTTCTATGGAAAAATAGAGCATCTTGCAGAAGTCTTTGCCAGGGCTTTTCAAGTGAATTTATGGTTGTTCAAAGATTCTTTCATGCATTATGTTAGGTATCAAGGAAAATCAATTCTTGCTTCAAAAGGGACGTTTCTTTTGATGAATAAATGGAAATATTACTTTGTAAATTTCTGGAAATCTTATTTTTACCTGTGGTCTCAACCAGGAAGGATTTATATAAACCAATTATCCAAGCATTCCCTTGACTTTTTGGGTTATCGTTCAAGTGTGCGGCTAAAGCCTTCAATGGTACGCGGTCAAATGCTAGAAAATACATTTTTAATC